TATTACTAGTAATATTAATTATTAATTAATAAAGAAATATAAAGAATGAATATATGAATTAATCTATAAATTCGATAAGAGAGGGTCTAAAGCGGGTAGCGGGAATCGAACCCGCATCGTTAGCTTGGAAGGCTAGGGGTTATAGTCGACGCCGATTCAATTCAACATTTTTAACGTCTCTAATTCAAAACCGAACATGAAACTTTGGTTTCATTCGGCTCCTTTATGGCAGATGTATAAATTCCTAGATCTAAAAGATGTGAATCAAAATTCTACCCATAACATCTATGTTAGCTTTTTTGTCTGAATACATTGAATTCAAAAAGACTTGCTTTCTAGATGATCCCGCTAGAATAAGATAATTGTAACAATCTTTCTAGTTCCTTCGTTCTTTATTTCTATTTCAAAAAATCCTTAGGAAAAGTACTTTGTTCCCACCGAGCTAAAATAATATGTCGATGTCTCTAGTAAATCAAAGTCATCATTTAATAGCTATTTTGCTTCAATTTCTTCTCTATCAACTCAAAATTGAAGATTTAGTTACGGTTAGAAATCCACTTTTCTATCTTCAGCCATGGATCTTTATTCATAATTTGTGAATTGTATTAATACTTCCAATTAAATAATTATGTTTCGCAATTTGAGAATCCAATTTTCAATTGACTTTTGGATACAAATCACGAGAATTTCTATTTTTCCTCGAATCAGTCATTGAGAGGTAAAGGATTAAATCCTTTTAAGAAAAAAGTTTTTAATCGGAATATAAATTAAACCGAGGGACCCCTTAACTATTAAGGGGATTAATAGAACGAATCACACTTTTACCACTAAACTATACCCGCTACAATGTGATTATTGTATACAAATGGATCTTTTGTCGAACAGAGGCATTTGGCGTAATCAAAATAGGATTCTAAACGAATCATGAAAATTAGAGTGTTAACTTTCTTTTTGTGTTTGTGGAATTCAATTAGGAAAAGATTAAATAACTAAAATTAAATAAGAATTTCTTTTTTTTTTACTAAAGTCATTTTGATAGAGACGATTCACTAAAAGCACCAAAATCATAACATAAAAATGCGTTGTGTAAGAATCCAGAGTTTCTTTTGTTTATTCTATATCTCTTTTTTATTACAAAAAAAGGGCTTGGCAAAGGGCCCTGACTAGGTCAATACCTAGCCGGGCCGGGCGTGGGAGTAAAAGAAAAGTGCCTTTTCGATCAAAATAAAAACAATTTGATCTTTTTAGCTCTTATTTTATTTTAGCTCTTACTTTATCTAAATGGAATTACTGATATAAAGTTATACATATCTAATCTATATAATAAAAAGATAGAAAGAAAGCCTTTTTTAATCCTTACTTTATGTGTAATGTAACATAGTCTTTTTTTTTTCAATTGGGAGAGATGGCTGAGTGGACGAAAGCGGCGGATTGCTAATCCGTTGTACAAGTTATTTGTACCGAGGGTTCGAATCCCTCTCTTTCCGCCTCCCTCGATGACTTGATATTTTAATTTCATTGATCTTTCAAAATTTTCAAATCATTTTTCATTTTATTCTTCACGTCCAGGATTACGCCCCGGATCATTAGATAGGAATCCAAAGATGAAGAGAGAAACAAAGAATATCACTACTGTATAAACAAAAAGTTTGAGAGTAAGCATTACACAATCTCCAAGATCATTTTTTTTTTTGAAAAGGGGGAATAGATCGTCTGTTTTTATACCACATACCCTAATTCTAGTTTGACATCACGAAATGAATGAGGCGCTTTCTAGAAATAGAACAATTTTTGAATTTATGAAAATTCTTTTGTCATATAGAGTCTTTCATTACTAAAATTGCATTTCATACCCAAAATTATATATTCTCGAAGATTCGGATACTAATAGGATTAGTGTCTTTCATTGGAAAACAAAATGGGGTATGAATGGGGTGATTTAGATTTATCGCGTCTAGTCAAGAGTTTCTTTGAATTGAGGGTTCATTCTTGTGAGACTTATTTGATCCAAATTGATAAAATCTTCGAAATAAATCCTGTATTTTCTAGGATAATATTAAAGATCTCAGCGAAAACTTACAGCAGCTTGCCAAACAAAGGCTAAGAGAAAAAAAAACAGAGGTATGACTGGCATAACATCTACAATCGGATTCAAAAAAGCATAGGCCTCCGGCAATTTGGCGAAGACAAAATTACTCGAATAAAGAGCCGAATTAATACAGGTCAAACTAAAGATATTAAGCATAACAGGCATTTTGTTCTTGGAGATAATTTCATTTTGATTGAGTTATTGATATGAAGTCAAAAGGAAGAAAGTAAGGTAGAAAAAATTCTTCTTTGTCTTTGAATTCACCCAATCAAAAACCCTCCCACTCTCAAATAGAATAGAAGAAATTCGACTTTCATACAATATCTTAATTGAATTATATGTAATGATCAATAAATTGAATTTTATTCTATATATATACGTATCAAAATCTTAGCAAGAATATATTCTCTAAATTAGATAGTTGAATTAGAATTGACGATCAACCAATACCAGCATTATTCTTTATTAGTGTGGAATAAAAATTTAAATGGGGCGTGGCCAAGTGGTAAGGCAACGGGTTTTGATCCCGGTATTCGGAGGTTCGAATCCTTCCGTCCCAGATCATATTCCACTCTAAATATAAATTTGATTAGAATAAAAATAAGTAAAATAAGATTCTTGTGAACAACTTTCTGTTTATGTTTAAAGGTCTAATATTGAATAGAATGCGATGCTTATTTCTTTTTTTTATGGTTTTTGATTCCTATATAATTTTTAGAGTAGATTGAAATTAATTAGAAAGGGGACGTCTTAAGTTGAATATCTTTGTTTGTCCGAATTTCATTACTAACTAAGAAAATTACGCGATCTATTTTATTTGAACTTTTAGGTATTTGGTGTTTGACTCTAATGAATAATTAGAAATATATGGAAGGAGTGGGAAGAATTGAGATAGAGGAATTCATTTATTTTATTCACTTTCCGTTTTCCTTTATTTCTTTTATGAAAATCTTATAGTCTTATAGAAAGATTACTGAATCTTAAGTTAAACAAAATATGAAAATACATATATAAAACTAGGAAATGCATAGTCTATATGTATATATTATTATTGCTCTATAGTTCTATTTCAGTAAGAGCAGTTTTTCGTTCTGAAACAAAAATTTTATGATCTATTAAATTGAAAGGGCAAATTTCAATATCTAACCATATTTAACATAGAATATCTATAAGAGTCACAATTGTTTAATCTATCTGATAGATATAGATAGGAACTATTCTTTTAGCTATTTTATAAAATAAGAATCAAAAAAATAAGGACTCAAATCTTCCCTCCCATCAGTCTTTTTTATTCATTTCATAAAAATAAACGAAAAATTTAAGTTATTCCATTTTTTATTTATATTTTATTATATAATCATAATCATTTTGATAATTCAAAAAAATCTTGCATTTATACTATACAATAAAATTGGGGTGACGTTGAATTCGTGCTAAAACCTCTTCATAAAAATTTCTATCCATCTATCTAGAAGAAAAGTAATAGATTACTATGTAGCGAATGCACCAATGATTATTCACGATTCCATAATTGAATCAATTCCATACCGGTTCCAAATTAGAGAAATGTTATGGTAAAACTTCGTTTGAAACGCTGTGGTAGAAAGCAACGTGCGACTTGAAAGACATGATCCATTGTGGATTTTTACATCCACCATTTTATATAAGAAAGAATGAAAGTGCTCTTGACTCGACATCATTTATTCTGTTTAGCTAGAAACCTTATTGGGTTGTAATGGAAATAGTCCATGATGGAGCTCGAGTAGAAAGTATTGATTCATTTCTCCGGGGCAAGGGTCTATGGTTAATGCCAATCAATAAATTGGAACAACTTCGTAAGTATATCGTTGATAGAAAAATCGAAAGGGTTTTACGTTCCCAATCTAAAATAAAATTTCTTGGAATTGAAAAAAAAAAAAAACAATCTTTCCATACAAAGTGTATCGCATAAGAATCAACCCTTTCTATGATTCTTTACTAGAAATCAATCGCAAAAAAAGGTATGTTGCTGCCATTTTGAAAAGATTAAGAATCACCGAAGTTATGTCTAAACCCAATGATTTAAAACAAAGATTAAAGGATCCCAAAACAAGAAAAGATCTTTTCCATTGTTTCCATAATCGGATCATAATAAAAATTCAAATAGATTTGAAACGAAAGAAACAAAAAGGGGGTTTAAAGCCCACTCAATAAATGAAATGCTTAAATATTTTCTTTTGAGCCACTTGAGAGTTATCTAACTTGAGTTATGAGTACAAATGATTTTTTTTAAAGAAGTAAGAATAAAAAGGGGGGATTGAAACCAAAATCTAATTTATTTAACCATTTTATAGACCCATTTGTGATTGTATGTAATCCTATACATTAAGTAGAACTTAGAATCATTTTTAACGAGCCGTACGAGGAGAAACCTTCCTATACGTTTCTAGGGGGGGTTATTTTTTTACATCTATCCCAATGAGCCGTCTATCGAATCGTTGCAATTGATGTTCGGTCCCGAAGAGAAGGGCGAGATCTTCGGAAAGTGGGTTTTTATGATCCGATAAAGAATCAAACTTATTTAAATGTTCCTGCTATTCTATATTTCCTTGAGAAAGGTGCTCAACCTACAGAAACGGTTCAGGATATTTTAAAGAAAGCGGGGGTTTTTAAGGAGTTTCACTTTCACTCTAATCAAACGAAATCAAATTAAGGAAATAAAAAAAATAATAGAGTTAATAGAGTAATAGAGAAAGATTGTATAAAACTATATAGGAGTCATCACTCCCCTAACTTTTTATTTTCTCTTTTGCTCTATTCATACCAATTCATTACTCCCCTATGTTCTATAACAGTAAAACCAGAATTTCTTAATTTATTGATCCTAGAAAAATTCTGACAATCTCTTCAATTTGGTACTTTTCGTCGGAAC